TGAAAGGATCCTTGAAAATCCATAGAGTCTTCTGACAAAAAATTCGGCACACTCCAAGATGTTCTTTTTTTACATAAAAATGTATTCGCTCAAGAAGGACTCCAGAAGATATTAATCGTAAAAAAGAGGATTGTTTACAAGGAAACACTAATAGAAATTCGTATTCATATATATATAAATTATATAAGAACCAAAATAGTCTTTTATTTTCTTTTGAAAATACGTAAATAGATTTTTTCGGAATAATGAGACTATTCCAATTATAATATTCGTGGAGAAGGAACTGCAATAAATGTAAAGAGAGAACATCCTGGATCCAGGATTGAAGCATTTGGACCAAGATTTCCATATGGACGGGATAGGGTATTAGTATATCGGAAAGATAATTTAAATGCAATAATTTATCCTCTAAAAAAGGAAATATTGAATGACTAGATTGTAAATTGTGAGATTTTGGTATTTCTTTTTCTTCAAGGGAAGATATTAACTGCAGCGAAAATGGAATTTCTACAATGACTGCAAAACCTTCAGATAGAATCTGAGAAAAAAAATGAAAATAATTGTTATGCCCAACAAATATATTTTGGTAAATATCATTAACCGAATAAATCAAATAATTTTTTTGATACATTCGAATAATTAAACGTTTCACAAGTACTGAACTAAATTTATTGTCATAACCCGAGGAGTTTTGGGGTTCATAAAAAATTGAACTATTTAACCCATGATCATAAGCAAATACGTAAATATATTCTTGAAAGAGAAGTGGATATAGAAACTGTTGTTGCCGAGATCTATCTTCTTCTAAATATCCTTGTAATTCTTCCATTTATATTTCCACGTGAAGCAGAGGTAGAAGGAACTTCTTGAGTTATAAAATAACTGATACATAGTGCAATATGGTCAAAACAGAGTATTATGTATAATAAAGAAGATTATGTATATATACAATAATAATAAAAAACCTGTAAAGGAAAGAGGGAATCCAATCAATAGGTTTTTTTACTCCCCTTTTTCTATCAAAAATGGTTTATCTTCGTTATAATTACAAGAGGATAATGACCCTTTATTTTTGCAACCTGATTGCTCTTTTGATTTTGGAATTAATTATCTTTATCAGTATACTGTTTCTTTTACACATTCGTCTCTAACCCATAATAATCAATATTTAGGATTCATAAAAAAAAAAAAAGAATCAATGGTCTCCTCACGGGAGACCCCATCCTTTCCCGTACCAGGCACTAATCCATTTTTAACGTCTAACTAGATCGGGTAATCATTTAGTTCAAATTAAGAACATAAGCTCGTTGCTTTTTGGTTTATCAGAATTGGAATTGGAGCCATGAAGCTCTATCCATTTATTCACTAGACCAAACTATAAATTTGAATTTGTTTTGTCCACTTCCCTACCAAAAAAAATTGTAAGAATTGAGTAAGGAGAAATTCTTAATTTCACTTTCATTTTAATTTGAAATTTTTTCAATGAAAATAAAATAATAAATCTATTATTTTATTATATTACGTATTACGACATGCTGCTTTTTCCATTCATTACCTTTGAGGATCAGTCGTGGTCTTATAGACTCTACCAAAAGTCTGGACGAATTTATTGCTTCATCAAAATGTGTAAAAGATCATAGTCGCACTTAAAAGCCGAGTACTCTACCGTTGAGTTAGCAACCCAACCCTTCAAAACAAAAGTTGGATATGTAGATACGATCGAAATAAAAAACCAATTGAATTAGACTGCGCGACCCCATCAAAACATTGAACTAAGAACAAATCTTTCTTGTTGATTTATTGATCAATTAGAAAAAAATGTATAGATCATAGTAAAAAACACCAAATTCCTAATAGAAATGCCAAAATTCCGACGGACCAACTGTTTATTTATACATTTTTTTATTTAACCCGAGTTAAGGAAAAAAAAACATCTTCTATGACAGTAAACAAACCCGGCAATACAAACCCGTCATTTGACTGAAGTGAATTGAAAACCAAATCCAATAATACAATATAGGATAGGGTCAGGATAAAGAGATTTCTTTATCTACGATCAATTATATTTGTTCAATATAACATTGTCAATATAAATATGACTAGAATGGTGATAAAACGAATAAAAAACTGAAGTAAATCAAATAAAGATTTTTGTTGGATTGGCACAAACAAAAAAAAAATATAAATAAATCAGAAATTTTTATAAAATAAGGAAGAGATAAAGACAGACAGGTTTATTCAATCAATAAAGGATAAACAAGATTAATTCCTTGTTTGTTGCTGGATTCCTATAACAGGAAAAGGACAGATTATATATAATAAATTGTAAGTAAATAATTACACTATATATATATTTATTCCTCCCCCCTTTTTTTCTTTATTTTGGTCTTTTTTTCTTTATTTTGGTCTTTTTTCTTTTAATTAACTTTTCATTTTAACTAATTAACTTTAACTCGAAATTTTTTCTTTAAATAAATCTGCTTTCCTAAAAATGTCAGAAACAGTTCCTGTTGGTTGAGCACCTTTTTCAAGGAAATATAGAATAGCAGGAACGTTTGAATAAGTTTGATTATTTATCGGATCATAAAAACCCACTTTTCGAAGATCTCTCCCTTCTCGTCGGGATCGAACATCAATTGCAACGATTCGATAGATGGCTCATTGGGATAGATGCACATAAACAATCTCCCCCAGAAACGTATAAGAGGTTTTATCCTCATACGGCTCGAACTCGAGAAAAAAAAATTTCATTCGTACTCATAACTCAAGTTGGGTAATTCTGACATAGTCCCAGGGGAATCCTTAAACATTTATTGAGCCGTCTCTAACCTCTTTTGTTTGTCTCATCCCGAGTCAATTATTCTGATCCCTTTCTTGAGACAATTGAAAATAGTGTTTCCTTGTTCCGGAATCCTTTATCTTTCTTTTGTAAAATCATTGGATTTAGACATTACTTCGGTGATCCTTACTCCTTTTCAAAAGGGCAGCAACATACCTTTTGTTTTTTGTTATTTTCTTCTATATAAATGGAATACCCATAGAAATAGAATACGAAGAATTGATTTCCTAGGATACACCTTTCTTTTTATTGAAAAAAAAAAAAGTTTTTTTTTTTTTTTACTTGTTTCAAGTTTAAACCTTTCGATTTTTTTATATTGATATTGAGGATATATTTACAAAGTTGGTCTAACTTATTGATTGATTAGCACTAACCCTAGATTCTTCCCCTTGATAAATAAATCAATCTTTTCTACTCGAGCTCCATCACGTACTATCAATCTAAGACAAATTAGATTCCTAACGGAACAGAACAAATTATGTCGAGACAAGAGCATCTTCATTTTTATGGAAAATGGTGGATGTAAAAATCCACAGCCGATCATGTCCTTCAAGTCGCACGTTGCTTTCTACCACATCGTTTCAAACGAAGTTTTACCATAACATTCCTCTAATATAAAAAAATAAAATTCAATTGAATTTCAAACCACGATGAAATATATTTAACCTTAAATATATTTCATTTAATATGTGTAATCATGAATAGTCATTGGCTCAACAAGCAGTATATAATAGTCCATACTTTCTACCTATGGATAGAAAAGTATTCTATATACTTTTTGCGAATCTGGGATAAGGATAAAGTTCAGTAAGGATCAAATTTATTTACCTCGATATTCTATCATATGAATAAAACATATTTATAAAAAAAAAACGTTTGCTAAAGACTCATTTACATCTCCAACAGATTGTTCAAGATGGTCAATCATGAAGGATACATATTTATATAATATAACAAACATAACAAACAAAAAAACTATAAAACTAAAATTTCTTAATTTTAATTTAATATGTTTAGTTTAAAAAACTGGAGCAAAATCCATTATTAATCAAATAAACTCGTCCAACGACCCCAAAACAAAAGGTCGTAAATTTCTAGAAACTATTGATTTATCATATTTTTTCAAGTACCAACCAAGAGTTCATAAAAAAAATATTAAATATTATTAAATAAAAAAAAAAAAAAAATATTATTAAACATATTACAATTATTTACAATTATATAATTACAATTATATTATATATATGAGTATAGGATTTTACCTTGTTTATTTTATATGATATGATCATATGGATTTTTTATGGTTATATGGTATATGGATTTTTTTGTATTTTGTTTTACTTCAGGTTCGACAATTTTTCCATCAATTTCATAAAAAAGTTCAAGTACAAGTATATGAAATATACTAATTTCCCCCAATCCTTACTTTACATTACATGGATTTACAAACATATATTTACAATAATTTTTATTTGAGGAATCTAAGATATAAGATAGAAAGAAATGGAATTCCGACAATTCTCCTATTTTGTTACCATACCACAACTTTAGAGGTTTTCTAAGACTGATGATGAAACTGATGAAATTAGTAACAAAAACTCGCTACTCTTTAGTATCATCTCCACATAGAAAAATTGGGATACCGATTTTTTACTTTAGGCGTTGTGTGGAAGGGAAGAGGGATGCCTTTGTTTCACGCTGCAATTCAGAATGCATTATGTGATAATTCACATTTGATGAATATGTTATATTCAATTTAGTTAAATGGGTAACTAACTTAAAAATGAATATAACATAGTACGAGCATATTCTGAATGTGAATGATAAACCAAAAAAGAATTTTAATTAAAAATGAAAAAAAAATACATTCTAAGAATTCAGAACAACTTTTTGTTCTCTTAAAGATTTTTTGTTTTATGTGGGATACAGTGTGATCCTATCTTCTGTTTCTGATAGATAGGATCTGGGACGGAAGGATTCGAACCTCCGAGTAACGGGACCAAAACCCGCTGCCTTACCGCTTGGCCACGCCCCATTTTTATCCTTTGGCACTAGTAAAGACTACTAGTCTTATTAGTTATTGGTCAACCCCCCCCCCCCAAAAAAAAAAAATACCCAAAAAAGTACATTACATAATACGTAATACATAATAAATACATATGAAAAATAAATACATATGAAATACATATGTAGCATATTTTTGTTGCTAGGATTTAAGACATATAAATTATATATATAATGTAAAAAATTCATTGATCATTACATAGAATTCAATTAAGATAATATATGAAAGTAGAATTCCTTTCTTTTTCATTTTTCCCTTATAAAAATAATTCAATCAAAATAAAATTATCTAATACACAAGAACGAAATGTTTGTTATGTTTAATATCTTTAGCTTAATCTGTATCTGTCTTAATTCTGTCCTTTATTCAAACAGTTTTTTCTTTGCCAAATTGCCCGAAGCTTATGCGGTTTTCAATCCAATCGTAGATGTTATGCCTGTTATACCTCTTTTCTTTTTTCTATTAGCCTTTGTTTGGCAAGCTGCTGTAAGTTTTCGATAAAATTTTTAATACTTTGCCAAATAGACTCATTTTGCCAAATCCAAATCTATTCATGATTTATTCGATAATAAAATTCGAAAAATGAATAAGATCGACTAAGTATTACATTATTATTATAAACCCTCGATTCAAAAATTTCAATTATTGTATATTAATATTATTGTATATTAATATTAAATAACCGCAAAGATGAATTTGGATCAGCTTATTTACTCGTTCTCACCTTTCAGTGAGCAAAGAGTTTACTGGGTCTAGGTCCCGTACAATACCTAATTGTCGATATGACAAGAAGTTTTTTGTAAGTTGTAAGTAAGAAAGAAAAATCTTATTACATACAATACAAAGAAATTCGTAAAAATGACTTTCTTTTCCAAAATTGAATTTTTTTGTTTTGCAGGGGGTCGTGTAAAATTAAACAAACAAATTAAACAAAATAGTAGATGTGTTGAAAAGAAAAAATAGGTAATCTATTCCCTTTTTCGAAAATAAGATTATTTTGGAGGTTGTGTAATGCTTAGTCTTAAACTCTTTGTTTACACAGTAGTGATATTCTTTGTTTCTCTCTTCATCTTCGGATTCTTATCTAATGATCCAGGACGTAATCCTGGACGTGAGGAATAATTTTTTTTTCTAAACTTTTCTTATTATTTTATCTATTCTATAAATTTACCTATGATAAATTCAAGGAATTGAAATTCCTTTTGAAAGTTCGAAATCGAAAGTATCAAGCGGGTCGAGTAATCAGAGCGAGCGGAGAAAGAGGGATTCGAACCCTCGGTACGAATAATTCGTACAACGGATTAGCAATCCGACGCTTTAGTCCACTCAGCCATCTCTCCAAACCAAACTCCAAATGGAAAAGAAAATCGAAATAATTTAAATTAAAGAAATTATGGAGAATTCAATATTTTCTTTATTTTATTTTAATATTTCATATATTATGAATTAATATTAATATATATTACTATTACATATATACATATATATATTAATATTACATATATACATATATATTAATATAATATTATTATATTATAATATTATAAATTATTATTTTATAATATTTTATAATTAAATAAAATGCAATTATAAAATTTTATATTAGGAATTTCCTATTTTTCATTAATATAAAATAAGTAAGTTCAGAGTAAATAAAGAACGAATTTGATCAGGAATTACATTTAGATAATGATTCGAAACAAGTATCTACAATACAATAGAAAGAATACCTTACTTCTTTGATTTTGTACGAAAGATTTATTCCCCCGGCCCTGGCCGGGTCTTAGTTAAGTACCGGCCAGGCCAGTACCTCTTTTTGTCTAGCTTCAATGACCCCTTCAATCCGAAAATACTAGCAATCCAACAAAACAAGGATATATATATATAGTCTTATTGAAATTTATGTATGTTATTTAAAAAATTCGAAAATTTGAAAAGCTTTGTGCCCTTTACCCTTTTAAGTCCCTGGCTAACAGGACTAAATATGCGTCAACACCATAATTTGGATCCTATCTTGATTGCGTCTCACTCCTTTGTTCGACAAATAGTCCATTTATATACAATAATGTATATGTAGCGGGTATAGTTTAGTGGTAAAAGTGTGATTCGTTCTATTAAAAACTTAAATAGTTAAGGGAAGGGGTATCTCCGTTTTTTTTCATACTCCGATCAAAAACTTTATTTCTTAAAAAGGTTTAATCCTTTACCTCTCAATAGCATATTTGAGGAAGAACATACATTCTCACGATTTGTATCCAAAGTCCTATTAGAAATTTATTTTTATTTTTAATAAATAAAAATGGATTATGTAGTCGTGAAACATAATTTTTTTGAACTGGATCCAGTCTTCCAATTGAATAAGTATGACTAAGGATCCATGGATGAAGATACAAAAGTTTAGTTCCAATCGTAACTAGATCTTCTATTTTGGTGTTGTAAAAGGGAAATTGAAGCCAAACAAGCTGGAAGAGAATGGTTTTGGTTTACTAGAACCACCCGCATCGCATATTGTTTCAGCTCGGTGGAAACGAAATTCTTTTCCTCAGGATCCTGCCAGTAGAAATAGAGAACGAAGTAACTAGACTAGACGGATTTC